TTTAATAAATATATTCTATTATTGTATTGACATAATTAGGGTCAATCAATAAAAAAAGAGATTATTCCAATATATAAAATATGGATTCCAATAGTTTTTGCTATCAATCAAAAATTTCTTCTTGAAAATTTTTTATTTTTTTCCAGAGAAAACCTATCTATTTTTAGATATTACAATAGATACATATATTACATTATATACATATACACATATATATTTTTATGTGAAATCTCTTTTTTTTATAACTCTTATTTGAATTCTTTCATTTCAAGGAATTTGTTGGTATATTAGAATAAAAAATAATCAAAAATAAACACAAATATTTTATTAAATAAAAGAATTTCTTAAATACAGAATTGATAAAAAAAAATGATAGATATAGATAATACTAAATGAAATAAAGAAAGCATAGGACAGAAAGAAAACATCCTTGGAACAATTTCTATTCGTGATCAATCATTGTTGAATTAGGTCAACCAGAAAGATTCTTTCTTTAGCGAACTAAAAGTATGGAATAGAACTTTATTCTATGAATTGATAGAATATAGAATCTAAGAAGATAAAAGAAATAACTCATCTTCAAATTGATTTTTTGACACAAAAAAGAAAAGAAATGATCCAAATAGAAATTCTTTTCAAATCAACTCTTTTATTCCAAAATTCCCTAAAACGAAAATAGGATTTCATCATCATTAATTAAAATGAAATGACATAATTTTTATAAGACAGCTTTTTGATACTATCAATTACTATTAATTTCCTCAATTCTCAAATTTGAGTTGAGAGTGAATTTATTGGCTCAGAATTTTAATTGAGCCACTCAATTCTTTTTTTATAGTATTTTAAAATGATCAATGAATCGTGAATTTTTCATTGGAACTTATAGAATAGAATTGATTCTATTCTATAGTTCTTAATTACCATCTGAGAACTTAGGTAAGTACTTTATCAATATATGTAGTAAAAAAACATATTGAATTGAGCCTTTTCATGCTTACTATAACTAGTTATTTCAGTTTTTTACTGGCTGCTTTAACTATAACTTTAGTTCTATTTATTGGTTTAAGAAAGATACAACTTATTTGAAATGAATTGAATTATTTGAAATGAATTGAATTAAAAATTCAGAAAAATCTTTCTTAAAGATTTCAGGTATTCTCTGGTTCTTTCCGCAACAATTGCCAATTATTTTTTTTATTTTTTTTTCATTGAGATTCATGGATAATTCAGATTAATATTTAAAGATAGATCTTAACCCTTTTTTTCATCTACTAAAACCGAAATGATTGAAGTTTCTCTATTTGGAATTGTCTTAGGCCTAATTCCTATCACTTTGGCAGGATTATTCGTGACTGCATATTTACAATACAGACGTGGTGATCAGTTAGACCTTTGATTTAATCAAAAATTTTTTTTGTTTTACAGACTTTTTCTACCTTTCTATCGAAAGGTTAAATTTCAGTTTGAATTTCACTTTTTTTTTTTTTTAGAGGAAATCACGCTCTGTAGGATTTGAACCTACGACATCGGGTTTTGGAGACCCGCGTTCTACCGAACTGAACTAAGAGCGTTTGTAAAACAAAAAAGATCTTTTTCTATTTCTATCCTAAAACATTTCTTATACATAGAGTATCCGCAAATTAACGACCTTAATAAATCCCTGTTCATTTCCTATAGGAAAAGTAATAGGTAGGGATGACAGGATTTGAACCTGTGACATTTTGTACCCAAAACAAACGCGCTACCAAGCTGCGCTACACCCCTTTTCGAACTTGATGTACAGTGTCATTGTACAAAATCCTTGTCTTCTTTTCCATATATTATATATATGATCATTTTTTTCTCTATTGATATCAAAGTTTCTTGTCATTTCTTATATAAAATATAAAAAAAGAATAGTATACATCTGAAAAAAAAGAATAGTATACATCTGAAATTCAATCTAACCTATAAATGAAGAATTCATATTTGAGGAGTAATGCTCAGAAAAAGGGCTTCTTTCTTTTGTTTGTTAGGTGAGGCAGGAAATTTTTATCTATTGGTTCATTATACATACTATTTTAGATAGGATTTGTGTCTAAAAAAAGAAAACGAAGTTAAAAAATTCTTGAACTAAAGCATCTGACCATACATGTATTCCAATAGAATAAAGAAAGAGAATTTGCAATGCAAGATATAAAAACATATCTCTCTGTGGCACCTGTAATAAGTACTCTATGGTTTTTTTCTTTAGCAGGTCTATTAATAGAAATAAATCGTTTATTCCCAGATGCTTTATCATTTCCTTTTTTTTGATTTTAGTTATTAATTTTTCATATTTGAAAAAAATGAAGGAGAATAGAATTCTATGTGACGATTCTTTTTTAAAATCTTTAGGATAGATAAAAGGGATATGTATGATATAAAGAAAAAGTTTCTAGAAGCTTATCCAAAATTCAGTGAATAGAAATCCAGAATCCAGTAAGTCCGCTCAAGATCGAACCGAATTTTGGAAAAAATGGAATTTATTAGTCTAGCGTAAGCTAGACGAAATCATAGTCGAAAAGAAGAGACTGAAATAAGTATGATGGTTTAAAATAAACCTTGATAGTTAGAAAGAAATTGTATTACTTCATTTTTATTCTATTTTTTATTACTTAACTTAAAAAAATCAATTTTTAATTATGTAGATAGATAATTTCGAAAAAATCTTTTGAAATGTAAAAAAAAACTAGTTAAGAATTCTTATTGATTTTTTTCTTATTTTTCGATTCAAAAACCGAAAATAGGAAAGTTAAGTTAAACCAAAGAAATAAATCAAAAGATATAAAGGAGGTTCATGGCTAAAGGCAAAGATGTAAGAGTCAGAGTTTTTTTGGAATGTACTAGTTGTGTTCGAAGAAGTGTCAATAAAAAATCAATGGGTATTTCTAGATATATTACACAAAAGAATCGTTCCAATACACCCAATTTATTAGAATTGAGAAAATTTTGTCGCTATTGTAACAAACATACGACTCATAGAGAAAAAAAAAAATAGATCAAAGGAAACAAAGATCATGTTTGCAAGCAAGTAATAAAATAAATAAAGTAAGAACTTGCCATATTTCTTTCTATATATAATGGAAAAAATATCTATGAATCAAACTTAATCTCATTTTAGTTTAGAGATTATATCATGTGTCTAGATATTCCATTTATATAAATGAAGTAATCAAATGATATGTGAATCAAAACCTATTTTGGTTGGATCTTAAATGAATCAAGAATTCGAATTTTAAAAATAAGGAATAAACCATGAATAGATTTAAACAACGTCTTCGTATTGGTAAACCCAAGCAACCTGTTCGTATTCATAAACCCAAGCAACCTCTTGGTAAATTCAATAACCCTTTTCATAAATTCAAACAACATTTTCCTAAATCTCGTTTACGGAAAATGTATCAATATATTCCTCTTCGTCAATACCTTTCTGTTCGTCGTGAATTTGAATTTCGTCGTAGTAAAAATTCTAGATATTCTTCTAAATACCGTATTCGTCTTCGTAAACAATTTTTCCGTAATAAACGTTTTTTGATTCCATCAAGGAATCAAATTCATTATAAGAATTTAAGTTTAATTAGTCGATTTATTGGTTTCCAAGGAAAAATAATACCTAGACGAGTTACTAAAATAACCTTGAGACAACAACGATTAATGACTACTGCTATAAAAAAAGCTCGTATTTTATGTTTACTACCTTTTCTTGAAAATGAGAGACATTTTAGGAGACGCTGGCGCCAGATCTTAAAACGTCGTCGTGAAAATGAGAATAAAAAGAAAAAAAAAAATAAAAAAAGATTCAGAAAAACTCCTCCTAAAACTGAATTAGGAGTTCCTAAAACTGAATCAAGATTTTCAGGTCTTGGTCCTTATCCTAAAACCAAATGAGGAATTCCTCGTTCTAAAACTGGATCCGGAACTCCAGGTACTAAAATTGAATCGAAAACTCCAGGTCCTAAAACCGAACCAGGAATTCCAGGTCCTAAAACTGAATCTGGAACTCCTGGTCCTAAAAGCGAACCAGGAACTACTCATCAAAAAAATAAAGAACTACTCGTTATAAAACGAGAAATCCATAAGCCTACTTCCCAATTGACTCAAAACTCCAAATTGGAACTCAAGCTAAAATAGTGAATATTTTGTTTGAAAACACTTAGAAATCAGATTGGATTCTTGTGTTATAAAAAAAGGAAAAAACAATCTTGAAAGATTTTCGTAATTGTTACTATTAATCTTTATCTAAATTTTTTTTCTTCTATACCTTCCTGGAGTTCATTCTCCGGGAAATCCTGTTTTAATGATTACTAAAAGATTATTTTAGTATCTATTCATAAACCTTATTAGGTTTAATGATTTTATCAGAAATCTTATAAAGACCAATCTTATTTGATATAGCTATTTGTGAAAGTATCTTACGATTTAGAAAAAATTGTTTCTTATACAGATTGTGGATAAACTTACAATAACTATCAAATATTTGGTTTTCGCGAGTTACTGCATTTATTCTAGTGATCCATAAACGACGAAAATACCTCTTTTTCCTGCCTCTGTCTCGATAAGAGTAATATAAACTTCTCATTTTCTGTTGAATAATCATTCGAGTATGTCTTGAATGAGCTCCTCTAAAACCTGATACAAGGGAACGGTTTTTTTTTCGACGTCTTCGAGCTATATATCCGCGTCTCACTCTGCTCATTGAAATAAATTCAATCTTATTGAATAAAATAACTAACGGATTAGATTTCTTTCAGTTATTCTTTTTTCCGACTAGGGTCAATCAATAACAAAACGAACTACTCCAATATATCAAATATCGATTCCAATGGCTTTTGCTACTATAACCTTCCCAACCACGATTCTTGCTCTTCTTCCCATTCTTCAATTTCTATATTCAAAAAAAAATAGTGGGTTCCTTCGTTTCTATGGTTACTTCTCAAACGGTGAGGTCCTCTCTATACACCGGAGCTTCTTTTTTCATTTAATCAAACGATTTTATGAACTTGTATAGTTCATATTCTTTGGCTCTACTTATTAATTAGAAAGTAATAGCCCTTTTCACACTAGGAGTTATCCATACAGTGACGGCATTTAATTAGAAAAGTTGGCTAGGTAGCTGACCCTATGAGTCCGTTCTTTCAAAAAGGAGCATGCTTCCTATAATGCTCTTTCCTCCGCTTAATGGATAACCTTTTGCTACCAATGGAGAATTGATTCTTATTTCAAATCGAGAATGATTGGATTTTTACCAATGAAAACCATAAATTTGAGATTCTATAGAATTAATAGGTATATTATATACCTTTTTGTTACTATCCTATTTATCAGTATTGGTCGTTGATACTAGAAAAATTCTCTTATTTGTTCGAACTCATGATCTGAACGAGTCGCACATACACCCTAGTACATGTTCCTCGACGCTGAGGACATCCTTTAAGAGCGGGAGATTTCTTAACATTTTTTTTTTGCTGTCTTCTGTTTCTAAGAAGTTGTTTAATAGTTGGCATATTCTATGTATATCTATAATATAGAATAAAATGGTTTGGCTTAGATTGATCTTAACCAAATATTATTTTTATCAATTATTTCTATTTAATTCAATACTCAAAAGAAATAATTGAGAAAAAGAACTCAGATCACTAAGGATTTTCTTTTTTGATTTGCTATGCGATCGACAGATAATCTTGAGTTTCGGTTGCGGACATAAAAGTATCTCTTTTCAGATCATTCTGTATAATATTTACAGATTGACCAGTTTTTTGTGCATAAATTTTCGCAATTGTGTTACAAAGTTCAAACATTTCTTCTGTTTCCATTAGGATTTTCTCTGCAGTTCCACAAAAATAATCAGTCGAAGGTTGGTGAATGAAAACCCTAGCGTGAGGGAATGCTATCCGTTTAGAAATTGCTCCTCCAACCAGAATCAAAGATGCCGCTGATGCAACTAATCCTAGATTCATTGTACACACGTCAGAACCTGAAACTTGCATAGTATCATAAAGGGCCATTGCTGATAGTGCCCTTCCTTCCCACCGTGAGAATTTCTAAATATTATTTTCATCTTCGAGATCCATTAATAGAATAGTATGAGAGCAATAAGCTCATTCACAAAAGGGAATTCTATATTTCTGCATAGAAAAAGAAAAGGATTCTTTTTTCCTGAAATAGTTCAACGAAAACTGTCTTCTCAGAACGAATTACAGGCACTTTTGGTGTTCCGATCGGCATAAATCTTCAAACCTTTCAGTTATTCTTTTTTCCGACTAGGGTCAATCAATAATAAAGCAAATTATCCAATATATTAAATATCGATTCCAATGGCTTTTGCTACTATAATATTCCCAAGCACGATTCTTGCTCTTCTTCCCATTCTTCAATTTCTCTATTTCTTATTTTTTTTTTTCATAAAATCATATTTAATGAAATCAGAGAACTTTCTTTTGATAATCATGTTCAACAGAGTGAACATCTTTATTGTATCAAAATTCTCATTCTGTATAAGAATCTCTAAAATCCATGGAAAAGAACAAAGAAAAAGGATAATTTTAATGTGGATTTCCATTAGAATTTCCATAAGAATCTCTTGGATTTGCAAAATAATTCAAAAAATTATTTTTTGAATTGTTGCTAGATAATTGATTCATTTTTTCAAAGTAATTTTCTCTCCCATTTCCTTTTCTTTTTTTTTTTTGAAAGCGAGGTGCCTTTAATAATTGTTCCGATGGAACCTTCTACCGGTAATTCACCATGGATACATGACAAAAAAACAATTTTTTGAAATAATTATTTGATTGACTCTGATTCGAATTTTATATTCATTTCATACTCATTATTTTACTTTTTCATATTCATATATTTTTTAATAAAGAATATATTCTTGAATAAAGAAAGGTGAAAATCCACGATTTCTTGTCTTCATTCCTTTTTCTTTTATTTGATACATGGAATAGTTTTTTGATAGAGTAATCCAGAATGGATTCAAAAAAACTGTAACCAAGGAATTGATCATTGGAATGATCAAAAAGTATCCATTTATTCTCCAATAATGCAATCTTCCCGTTGCGTATTGGTACTTATCGGGTATAGAATAGATCTGCTTCTCTTTGTTCTTACGAACAGAGTTGTTTACTTATTTTTCTTTTCAATGAGATGAAATAAAAATAAACCACAGAATCCACTGAAAAAAAGTTTAGGTACACAGTATTAGGTACAAAGTATATAGTCTTCTTAGTTTAATGCGATAAAATCAAGTTTCTATTTTTCTTTGATAAAGGGGTATTTCCATGGGTTTACCTTGGTATCGTGTTCATACTGTCGTATTGAATGATCCCGGTCGATTGCTTTCTGTTCATATAATGCACACAGCTCTAGTTGCTGGTTGGGCTGGTTCAATGGCTTTATACGAATTAGCGGTTTTTGATCCCTCTGATCCTGTTCTTGATCCAATGTGGAGACAGGGTATGTTCGTTATACCTTTCATGACTCGTTTAGGAATAACCAATTCGTGGGGCGGTTGGAATATTTCAGGAGGAACTGTAACGAATCCAGGTATTTGGAGTTATGAAGGTGTTGCAGCGGCACATATAGTATTTTCTGGTTTGTGCTTCTTGGCAGCTATCTGGCATTGGGTATATTGGGACTTAGAAGTATTTTGTGATGAACGTACAGGAAAACCTTCCTTGGATTTGCCCAAGATTTTTGGAATTCATTTATTTCTTTCAGGTCTAGCTTGTTTTGGTTTTGGCGCATTCCATGTAACAGGTTTGTATGGTCCTGGAATATGGGTGTCCGATCCTTATGGACTAACTGGAAAAGTACAAGCTGTCAATCCAGCTTGGGGTGTGGAAGGTTTTGATCCTTTTGTTCCAGGAGGAATAGCCTCTCATCATATTGCTGCGGGTACATTAGGTATATTAGCAGGCTTATTCCATCTGAGTGTTCGTCCGCCTCAACGTCTATACAAAGGATTACGTATGGGGAATATTGAAACTGTACTTTCCAGTAGTATTGCGGCTGTCTTTTTTGCAGCTTTTGTTGTTGCAGGAACTATGTGGTATGGTTCAGCAACTACCCCAATTGAATTATTTGGTCCTACTCGTTATCAATGGGATCAGGGATACTTTCAACAAGAAATATCTCGAAGAGTTAGCGCCGGGCTAAGCGAAAATCTAAGTTTATCAGAAGCTTGGTCTAAAATTCCTGAGAAATTAGCTTTTTATGATTACATTGGTAATAATCCGGCAAAAGGGGGATTATTTAGAGCAGGTTCAATGGATAACGGAGATGGAATAGCGGTTGGATGGTTAGGACACCCCGTTTTTAGAGATAAAGAAGGTCGGGAACTTTTTGTACGTCGTATGCCTACCTTTTTTGAAACATTTCCGGTAGTTTTGGTAGATGAAGACGGGATTGTTAGAGCCGATGTTCCTTTTAGAAGGGCAGAATCTAAATATAGTGTTGAACAAGTAGGTGTAACTGTTGAGTTCTATGGTGGTGAACTTAATGGATTAAGTTATTCAGATCCTGCTACTGTTAAAAAATATGCTCGACGCGCCCAATTAGGTGAGATTTTTGAATTAGATCGAGCTACTTTGAAATCTGACGGTGTTTTTCGTAGTAGTCCAAGGGGCTGGTTTACTTTTGGACATGCCACATTCGCCTTGCTTTTCTTTTTCGGACACATTTGGCATGGCGCTAGAACCTTGTTCAGAGATGTTTTTGCTGGTATTGATCCAGATTTGGATGCTCAAGTGGAATTTGGAACATTCCAAAAACTTGGAGATCCAACTACAAAGAGACAAACTGTCTGATACAGCATTATTGTGGTATATTTCTTTCCTCTTTTTTTTTATGGGATACAAACAAGAAAAAGGAATCTTTATTTGAATCATCATCTTTTCTTTGATTCTTTTTCTTTATTTTATTAAATGATCTCAAATGAATAGGTGTGGAAGCTATAATTGTAAATCACAATCGAATCTATGGAAGCATTGGTTTATACATTCCTTTTAGTCTCGACTTTAGGGATAATCTTTTTCGCTATCTTTTTTCGAGAACCACCTAAGGTTCCAACTAAAATAAAAAAATGAAATAAATCTTGAAACAATTTAATTGAAGTAATGAGTCTACCAATAAGGGAAACTCATTACTTCAATTACTTCAACTAATCCCCATGTTCTTCGAATGGATCTCTTAGTTGTTGAGAGGGTTGCCCAAAAGCGGTATATAAGGCGTACCCAGTAAAGCTTACAAGTAAACCAGATATAAAGATCGCGACTAGAGTTCCTGTTTCCATTTTTTAATAATTTCCAGAATGGATCTACTATAAAGATCATTTATTTAGAAATACAACAGAATAGTATACAAAGTCAACAGGTCTTAACCAATTATTTTTTAATAAAATAGAATTTATGGCTACGCAAACTTTTGAAGATAGTTCTAGATCTGGACCAAAACGAACTACTGTAGGGAATTTATTGAAACCCTTGAATTCAGAATATGGTAAAGTAGCTCCAGGTTGGGGTACTACACCACTTATGGGAGTTGCAATGGCTCTATTTGCTGTATTCTTATGTATTATTTTGGAAATTTATAACTCTTCTGTTTTATTGGATGGGATTCCTAGGAATTAGGTATGATATGAGATTTTGCCAGATACTACTAATCTGAAAATTTTTATTTCTAAATAAAAGATTTTGGTAGTTCGATCGTGGACTTTTTTTGTTTCGGTATTTTTGGAAAATGAGTGTGTGACTTGTTATAATTGATCCTATGGATCATATATAGAAAAGGTCTGTTATCTCTAACAAGATAATTAATTCTACCTCGTCAGACATTTATTCTAATATCTGGAGCACGAAAAAAGACCAATAAAAGAAAAAATTGAACTATGATTCATACCTATTATTAAGTCAGACCTCGTAACCGCACTAAAAAAAAAATGGAAATATATTAACTAGAAATGATATTTTCTAAATCAAAT